GCAAAGGTAGCTTAACTGAATAAAGCACAGCACTGAAAATGCTCCAAAGGGGGTTAAAGTCCCTCCCTTAGCAGCTGATTTGGTCCTAGTCCCAATCTTAACTATTTTCGATCTGCCACATGCAAGCTAACTAGCAAACCAGTGAAGTATAAAGCGCCTTTTCTAAACTTTTAAGAGAAGATAGAGGCCCCTAACCAGCATTAAACACAAGTTTTGTTCATGACGCTAAGCAATACGCCACGACTGCAGTGCTAAACATTAGACAATCGGAGGCCCCCGGATCTAGTGAAGAAAACAATAAGGTGGTAAAGTACGTGCCAGCCACCGCGGTTATACGTACCTACCTATAGTTAAATTATACGGTTAAAAGTGTGGTTAGAAAAATTTATTTGATTACAGCCCTAAGTTAGTCGTAGAAAGCTTACCTTAAAAAGAATTGACAACCAATCAAATTAAAAATTTGACCCACGAAAGCTATGACCTAAACCAGGATTAGATACCCTGCTATACATAGCCGTTAACAACCTAAGCACCAGAGAACTACGAACCTAGGTTTAAAACTCAAAGGACTTGGCGGTACTCCAAACCTCCCTGGAGGAGCTTGCCATTAAACCGATAATCCACGTGATACCTCACCAGCTTTTGCAATCCAGCTTGTATACCATCGTCGTAAGCCTACTTCCTGAGAAAGTTGGCACCAAGGGAAGCCCCCAAGACGTCAGATCAAGGTGCAGCTAATAAGTTGGGAATAGGTGAGCTACAATGCCTTTAGAAGCCAGTGAAAATGAGAATGAAATTTTTTATAGAAATTGGATTCAGCAGTAAGGCCCACTAGAAAATGGGCCTGAAGGAAGCTCTGGAGTGCGCACACATCGCCCGTCACTCTCGCCTAGCCAAAAGTAGCAAGGGGAGAAAAGTCGTAACACAGTAGGCGCACCGGAAGGTGTGCCTGGAAAGTTGCCCCTATAGTTGAACCACAACAAGAGCTTTTCACGCTCTAAGTTTGAGTTAGAATCTCAATAGGAGCTGCTCTGAAGGCTAACCAGAAAAGCGTCTGGTCTTGTAAACCAGAAGAGAAGGTTAAAGCCCTTCTCAGGGCTTATACCTCTCCCATCACAACTGATACCTCTCTCCTTCGTCGTTCGGGCTCCACTGGGTATTACCTCTTTTCTATATTGGGGGGGGGGGGGGGGGGGGACTCCTCTTGTAGTTACTTTTTATTTAACGTGAGTTTATGTTATATATATAACATATGTTGTGTATGATTTTCAGAAGATAGTTTAAGGAGAATTGCAGCTTTGGGAGTTGCAGGCGTAAGTGTGACTCTTACTCCTCTGAGGTTAAAGAGGCGGGAATCGAACCCACAGCTAAGAAATCAAAGTTCTTCGTTTTCCCAACTAAACTACTCTCTAAGGATGGGTTGTAGCTAAATGAAAAGGCGCTTGGCCGTTAACCAAGAGACAATAGGATAAAAACCTATCTTCCCAGGCTGAGATAGCAAAGTGGTTAATGCAAGAGATTTAGGATCTTTTACCGTGGGTTCGACTCCTTCTTTTAGCTTAAACATGTAGTTTCTAGGATTTTAACTTAGAGCTCTTGCTTGCAAAGCAAATGTTTTTATTTAAAACTAAAACCACAAAGGACTTAAGTTAATGAAACTGAAAGCCTTCAAAGCTTTAAATAAGAATGGAACTTTCTTAGTCCTTGGGCTTTGTAGTGTAATCTAACATTTAGGATTGCAAGTCCTAAGATGCAATTAATATGTTGTCAAAGCTTCAAGACAACCTGACTTGCACAGGTGTTGACTCTGTGTAAAAGAGTGGCTTACTAACTAGCTATGTCTTGCAATATATATATATATATAATATAACACACAGTGGAGTAAGCTAAGTGTTAAGCTTTTGGGCTCATACCCCAAGAATGGAAGGATAAAAACCTCCCTCCACTTCAGAAGCCACTGGAGTTTAACCAGCAATTTTGGCCTGACAACCCAAAGTTATAATTTAACTAGACCTCTTTTACGATTAATTAGTGAGATGGCTGAGAGAATTAAGTGGTAGATTGTAAATCTATAAACAGAGGTTAAAATCCTTTTCTTACTAACCCTATGAGTACATCAGTATTTTTGACTTCCAATCAGAGGGTCTTGGCGAAAACCTAAGATAGGGTAGCTAGAATAGCAAAGTGGTTAATGCAGAAGGCCTAAGACTTTCTTACCAAAGGTTCGACCCCTTTTTTTAGCTATATGACCTATATTTTTAGCACTCTAGAACTATTGTCTTTCCTAATACCAGTTTTATTAGCGGTAGCTTTCCTAACCTTGGTAGAGCGAAAGGTATTAGGGTATATGCAATTCCGCAAGGGACCAAACGTAGTTGGTCCCTATGGACTTTTACAACCATTTGCAGATGGCCTAAAGTTATTTATTAAGGAAACTTTAAAGCCCGCAACGGCCTCTCCCTACCTTTTTTTCCTCTCCCCTGTTCTTTTCCTAACCTTGGCCCTCCTCCTCTGAAACTTTATGCCAGTTAATACCCCAACAATAAAACTTCAGCTATCTCTTTTACTAGTCCTTGGGCTTTCGAGGCTCTCAGTGTATGCCATTTTAGGCTCAGGATGGGCCGCTAACTCCAAGTACTCTCTATTAGGAGCTATACGAGCAGTTGCTCAAACAGTCTCCTACGAGATAAGCTTAAGCCTCATACTTTTATCTTTGATTATATTAACCAGGACCTTTAGCTTAACATATATAATGGATAGTCAAGAGTTCTCTTGGTTTGCTTTTTCATGTCTCCCCCTTTTTTTAATTTGATTTGTTTCGACGTTAGCTGAAACCAATCGAGCACCATTTGATCTTACGGAAGGAGAATCCGAGATTGTTTCAGGGTATAAAGTGGAATACGCGGGAGGACCTTTTGCTTTGTTTTTCATAGCAGAGTATGCCAAAATAATTTTGATGAAACTTTTTTCTGTCATATTATTTCTAGGAGGCTCTTCACCACTTACGGAAATATTTCCGTTGAAAGTAATAACCATTGGACTAAAGACTACCCTTCTGGTCTTTTTGTTCTTATGAGTTCGAGCAGCCTACCCACGCTTTCGCTATGATCAACTTATGTTTTTAACTTGAAAGAGGTATCTTCCATTTGCCATTGGCGCACTGTGTGCCACTATTAGCCTAACAGTAATATTAGGAATTTATCTCCCCCTATTTTAACGAGCTTGCTCCTAAGAGCAAAGGTGTCTAGCTGATAATTAGATTATTAAGGGTTAAACTCCCTTCAAGCTCTATGCATCGAACCACACTAATACTCTTGTTTTTAACAGTAGTTTCTGGCACAATTATTGTTGTTTCATCGGAAAAATGATTTATAATTTGGGTTGGGCTTGAGCTTAGAACCCTTGCCCTGATTCCGATCCTGTGTTCCAAATTCACACCTCGCAAAGTAGAAGCCACTATAAAGTACTTCTTGGTCCAAGCACTAAGGGCAGCACTACTCCTAAAAAGAGCGCTTATAAAAGCCTGACTAACTGGTTCTTGGTCTATTTTAGCCCAACTAAAAGAAGTATCAACAATCTCTCTAGCAATAGCACTGGCCCTTAAGATAGGACTCGCCCCCTGTCATTTTTGGTTCCCTGATGTTTTGCAGGGTCTACCCTTCAACCAGGGATTAATTGTTGCTACCTGACAAAAGATTGCTCCTCTTGTTTTATTGTTTTCTTTTTCCCAGCTTGTCCCCACCTTCCTTTTCATCTTTATAGGACTAACCTCTGTTCTCGTTGGTGGATGAGGAGGACTCAATCAAACCCAAACACGGAAGATTTTGGCGTTTTCTTCTATAGGAAAAATGGGTTGAATAGTTATTACCTCTACCTACTCACTTAAAGCCGCCATGATCATGTTAGCTATCTATTTAGTAATTAACACTGCAATCTTTTTGTTGGCTAATTTTCTAAGTGCCTCCACATTGGGGCACCTAAAAATTAGTTCTCAACTATCTCCCATTAGGGTCTCACTAATGATTCTAACGGTTCTGTCGTTGGGAGGCCTCCCCCCCCTCACTGGGTTCATGATAAAGTTTACCTCCTTTTATTTTTTGATCAAAAATGGTTTTTTGGTTTTATCTGTGGCTTTGATTATGGGGAGACTACTGAGCTTATTTTTCTATTTACGAATTGCATTTAATGCAAGACTAATTCTCTTTCCCCAACACCTTATAAGATTAGCCGCCTGACGAAAAAACTACAACACAACCCCCTTGGCCCCTAAAACCTGGGCCATCTCTATTTTATGTACCCTAAGAATAATTGCTACTCCATTAACCCTACCCTTATATATAAGATCCTAAAAAAGTTTTATTACTAGGCTCACCTTCTCCTCTAATATTGTAAACTACCAAGATAAAAAACACTTATACGACTAAAAGTAGATTTATTCGAACTTTCCTTTGACCAACAGAAACAGTACCGTAAGGGAAAATTGAAATAAACTTAAAATTAATACTCAAAACAAGAGAGATTACCCCCTTTACCTTGTGTATAATGGATTAACAAGACTTTAAGAAAAACTATTCTTATCCCGAAATTAGGCGAGCTAACCCTATCTTCTCTACAGGAGAAATTATTTACTGTTACAATAGTAAAGAAAAAGGTACGGTTAGATGTGACATGCTTATCGCGCTTAAATATAGCTGGTTCCTCAAGAAATTAGTCTGAGCTAAGCCATTTTTTAAAAACCCCTGTCTTTTTTATTAATTTTAAAAATAGAATCCAAGAATTTTAATAGAAATGGTTAGGGCCCCAAGGATAAGCTTAGGGCCCTAAACGGAAAAACCCGACTTTTTTAGTTAAGGACAATAATGATAAAAAATAGCTACCCACAAAACAAGTAGGCCTAGAAGCAGCCACCTAAAGAGAAAGCGTTAAAGCTCAATTTTTTACCAAAGCTAAAAAATTCATGATAATTTTACTCCGAAACTAACCCCTTCATTGAGGCCTTTTGTACTCAAAAGAGACTCTGTTAATATAAGTAAGACAAACTTCACTTGATTTTTAAACGGCCCTAACCTTGAAAGAAAAATACTAACCCCCAGAAACTTTATTTTTCCTCCCGTCTTCCAACTCAGGAGAAGAAAAAAACAAACAAAAGAAAAGAAGGAACTCGGCAAATAATAGTTTCGCCTGTTTACCAAAAACATCGCTCTCCGTCCTACTTATATGGAGAGTCCTGCCTGCCCAGTGACCAAGGTTAAACGGCCGCGGTATCTTGACCGTGCGAAGGTAGCATAATCATTTGTCTCCTAAATAGAGACTGGTATGAATGGCAAGACGGAACTCAACTGTCTCCTTTTCTTTACTCAGAACTTCACATTCCCGTGAAGAGGCGGGAATGAATTCGTTAGACGAGAAGACCCTGTCGAGCTTAAGCTAACCCATAACTTTTATTTTATTATTAGACCCTTGCTAACACATAACGCTACAAGAGCCTTAATCATAAAAGCCTATGGTAAACTTTGGTTGGGGCAACCGCGGAGAAAAACGAACCTCCGTTATTTTTATAAAAACTATATTAAGGGACACAACCCTAAAATTATTTATTATAAGAGCATGATCCACTAAGGTGATCAAAGGAACAAGTTACCGCAGGGATAACAGCGTTATCTTTTCTGAGAGTTCACATTGACGAAAAGGTTTGCGACCTCGATGTTGGATCGGGACATCCTAAGGGTGCAGAAGCTTTTAAGGGTTGGTCTGTTCGACCATTAAAGTCCTACGTGATCTGAGTTCAGACCGGCGAAAGCCAGGTCAGTTTCTATCTACGAACCTTATTTTCTTTCTTAGTACGAAAGGACCAGAAAGAAAGTGTCCATGCTGAAGATGTAAACACTTAAATTAAAAACATGCAACTAAGACGATGACTATTTTCTACTAACCACAAGGACATTGGGACCCTTTATTTAATTTTCGGCGCCTGAGCGGGCATGGTCGGGACGGCTATGAGCGTTATTATCCGAGCAGAGCTTGCTCAACCTGGCTCCCTTCTGCAAGATGACCAGATCTACAAAGTAGTAGTAACTGCACATGCTTTAGTAATGATTTTCTTTATGGTAATGCCTATTATGATTGGGGGGTTTGGGAACTGACTAATCCCCTTAATGATTGGGGCCCCTGACATGGCATTTCCTCGTATGAACAAAATGAGCTTTTGGCTCATTCCTCCATCATTCATACTTCTCCTTGCTTCCGCCGGAGTAGAAAGAGGGGCAGGAACAGGGTGAACTATTTACCCCCCTCTATCTAGAAACATTGCCCATGCCGGAGGGTCAGTTGACCTGGCTATTTTTTCTCTTCACTTAGCTGGTGCCTCTTCTATTCTAGCCTCCATTAACTTTATTACCACAATTATTAACATGCGGACTCCTGGAATGTCTTTTGACCGCCTTCCTTTGTTTGTTTGATCCGTTTTTGTTACAGCATTCCTACTTCTTCTCTCTCTTCCGGTTCTGGCTGGGGCTATTACAATGCTTCTTACAGATCGAAAAATTAAAACGACATTTTTCGACCCAGCAGGTGGAGGAGACCCAATCTTGTTTCAACACCTCTTCTGATTTTTTGGCCACCCAGAAGTATATATTCTTATCCTTCCTGGATTTGGTATGATCTCCCACGTGATTGCCCACTATTCGGGAAAGCGAGAGCCCTTTGGGTACCTAGGAATGGTTTACGCAATGATAGCTATTGGAGTCCTAGGATTTTTAGTATGGGCCCATCACATGTTTACCGTTGGTATGGATGTTGACACTCGGGCATATTTTACTGCCGCAACGATGATCATTGCAGTTCCTACTGGAATTAAGGTTTTTAGTTGGATGGCAACACTTCAGGGGTCAAACCTTCAATGAGAAACCCCACTTCTCTGAGCACTAGGTTTCGTTTTCCTGTTTACACTAGGTGGACTTACAGGTATTGTGCTTGCAAACTCTTCTATTGACGTGGTTTTACATGACACTTATTATGTAGTAGCTCATTTCCACTACGTACTATCTATGGGTGCAGTCTTCGCAATTTTCGCTGGATTTACCCATTGATTTCCACTATTCTCTGGCTACAGCCTACACCCACTCTGAGGTAAGGCCCACTTCTTTATTATGTTTATTGGAGTAAACCTAACATTTTTCCCGCAACACTTCCTTGGACTAGCAGGAATGCCCCGACGATACTCTGACTACCCTGATGCTTACACCCTCTGAAATACTGTTTCTTCTGTTGGGTCTACTATTTCCTTGGTAGCCATGTTATTTTTTCTTTTTCTAATTTGAGAAGCGTTTGCTTCTCAACGAGAAAGAGTCTCCCCTGAATTTTCCCATGCTTCCCTAGAATGACAGTATACTTCCTTTCCCCCATCTCACCATACTTTTGATGAAACTCCTTCAACCGTGATTATTATAAAGTAACGTCCTAGGGAGTTAGTTTAATAAGAACACTTGATTTCGGCTCAAATAGCTTTGGTTTAAGCCCAAAACTCCCAAGATCGCCTTACTAATTATTGTTTTGTCAATGTTCTACCTTGGCCTAATAGGAATACTTTTAAATCGTCTTCATTTCTTATCAATTCTTTTATGCTTAGAACTACTTCTTATCTCTTTATTTATTGGTATTGCCATGTGAAAATTAAAAAATATTATATTTCAAAACACCACCTTTAACCTTCTCCTATTAACCCTTTCTGCCTGTGAGGCAAGAATTGGCCTCTCACTAATGGTTGCACTTTCACGAACACACTCATCCGATCTAGTAATGAACCTAAACCTTCTACAGTATTAATGGCAACTTGAGCGCAATTTGGTCTACAAGATGCTTCCTCCCCACTTATGGAGGAGCTAACCTATTTTCACGATTATGCATTGATCGTTTTAACCCTCATCACAATTTTAGTGTTCTATGGCCTTGCCTCGCTTATCATTTCTTCAAAAACGAACCGCTTCTTTCTAGAAGGTCAAGAATTAGAGACAATTTGAACTGTAGTACCAGCAATTATCCTTGTCTTTATTGCTCTCCCCTCCTTGCAACTGCTCTATCTTATGGACGAAATCAAAGATCCTTTTCTTACTATTAAGGCCATAGGACACCAATGATATTGAAGTTATGAATATACAGACTATAAAGACCTAGAATTCGACTCTTATATGGTACCAACATCAGACATTGCTATGGGTAACCCTCGGCTTCTAGAAGTAGACAACCGACTAATTCTACCTATGCAGAACCCCATCCGTGTTCTAGTATCATCAGCAGACGTGCTACACTCATGAGCAGTTCCTTCCCTAGGGGTAAAGATGGATGCGGTTCCAGGACGGCTTAACCAAACTACCTTCTTCGCAGCCCGCACAGGACTATTCTACGGGCAATGTTCTGAAATTTGCGGAGCCAACCACAGATTTATGCCCATTGTTATTGAAGCTGTTCCATTTAATACCTTCGAAAACTGAGTGGCCCAATACCTAGAAGAATAATTTTCCTTAGTTAGCTTAATTTAAAGCCTTAAACTCTTAATTTAAAAGAAGATAGTTAGACCCTATCATTAAGGAGTGCCACAATTAGACTTTGCCTGATGAATTGTTAACTTTTTCATTATTTGAACCACTGTATTAATTGCCCTAGCAATTATCCTCAACAGCTATCCTTCTCTAGACTTAGACCAGTCCTCTTCTACCCCAGAGATAAAGAAGACTACTTTAACATGACAATGACCTTAATTTCAAGTATTTTTGGCCAATTCTTCCCTGAAACACTCTTCTTTATTCCTATGAACATTTTTTCTGTTGCTTTCGCGATCTCTTGACTCTTATTTATCTATCCCACTAAATGAGCCCCCTCACGACTTCAATCAGTATGGACCTCCTTCCGAGGAGGAGTCCTGGAAATGATTTTTCAAAAAACTAGGCCAAACACCGCCCCCTGAGCTGGTCTTATTTCCAGGGTTTTCATAATCATCCTGTCCATAAAAATTCTTGGGTTGTTTCCATATGCCTTTACTGCCACCAGCCACATTTCTCTCACATACAGTCTGGGAGTTCCACTCTGAATGGCTGTAAACGTACTAGGCTTTTACCTAGCATTCAACAGTCGACTTAGACATCTTGTTCCCCAAGGAACACCCGCAGCTATGATTCCTCTAATGGTATGAATTGAGACGATTAGCCTATTTGCCCAACCGATCGCACTTGGGCTACGACTTGCTGCTAATCTTACTGCAGGCCACCTCTTGATCTTTTTGCTCTCCACAGCCATTTGACTTCTCTCTTCTAAAGTTTTTATCAGCCTTCCTATCTTCATTATCTTCTCCCTGTTGTTTGTACTTGAGATAGGTGTTTCTTGTATTCAAGCCTATGTATTTACCGCCCTAGTGCACTTCTATCTCCAACAAAACATTTAAGTTATGGCTCATCAACACCCATACCACTTAGTAGATCAAAGACCATGGCCCCTAACAGGGGCCATTAGAGGCTTGATGATGACTTCAGGCCTAGTACTATGATTTCATACTCAGAGGACCGTTCTCCTATTGGTCGGACTCTTGCTCCTTATAACCACAATGGTAAACTGGTGACGAGATATTATCCGAGAGGCAACATTTCAAGGCAGACACACTGCTATTGTTGAAAAAGGACTCCGCTACGGGATGATTCTATTTATTACCTCTGAAGTTTGCTTCTTTTTTGCTTTTTTCTGAGCTTTCTTTCATAGAAGACTTGCCCCCTCCGTTGAAATTGGAGTTGCATGGCCACCAACAGGGATTACACCCTTAAATCCGTTTTTGGTTCCTCTTCTTAATACAGCTGTCCTTCTTTCATCTGGAGTAACTATTACATGATGTCACCATAGCATTCTGGCCAGCAACCGCACAGAAGCTATACAAGCTTTGTTCTTAACAGTAACACTTGGACTATACTTCACTGCCCTACAAGCCTGGGAATACATAGACGCACCTTTCACCATTGCAGACAGTGTCTACGGCTCTACTTTTTTTGTTGCTACAGGATTTCATGGACTTCATGTTATTATTGGGACAACGTTTCTTTTCGTCTGCTTTATTCGCCTTATAAGTTCACATTTCTCAGCCCATCATCACTTTGGTTTTGAGGCAGCCGCCTGATATTGGCACTTTGTAGACGTAGTCTGACTTTTCCTCTATGTCTGTATTTACTGGTGAGGATCGTAAAGAGAAGAGGGGAATTGAGCCCCTATCCAACGGTTTCAAGCCGCATGCATTTCTATCTGCCACTTCTCCTAATCATATATAAGTAATGACCACTATGACATTTTTAATCTCCCTTACAATCACTATTGCCTCAATTTTTGCATTAGCCGCCCACGTACTTCCCTCACGTAGGCTAGACAGGGAGAAGAGCTCTCCATATGAGTGCGGATTTGATCCTCTAAAATCGGCCCGACTTCCCTTTTCTTTTCGTTTTTTTTTGGTTGCTCTATTATTTCTTTTATTTGATCTTGAGATTGCTCTGCTATTTCCATTGCCGGCAGCTAATATTTTCTCTTATCCAAGCCAACTGATTCTTATTACCACCACATTTATGCTTATCCTCACCCTTGGCCTAGTTTTTGAATGAATCAAAGGTGGCCTTGAATGAGCAGAATAACTTTAGTAAAATAATGATTACACTACTCTTTTTCACAGCTGGTATTACCCTCACTGGCTTGTTAGTGCCAAAGGAGAAGCTCTGACCAACCAGGATTTCCCAGACAGCAATACTTTCAGTATTTACTACTGCTATTGTAAGCAAACACTGATCCTCCTCCTGACACAAACTATCTACAGTCTTGGCTGCTGACTCAATCTCAGCCCCACTAATAATCTTAAGGTGTTGATTAGCACCAATGGCACTACTTGCAAGTAAGAATCATCTAAACAATAGCCCAGAGCTAAAACAGCGAGCCTTTATTTTACTAATTACTATAATAACAGGAGCCCTCATAATAACTTTTTCAGCCCTAGAGCTTGTACTATTTTATATTGCTTTTGAGACAACTCTAATTCCTACCCTTATATTAATTGCCCGCTGAGGAGCTCAGATGGAACGATTCCAAGCCGGCATATATTTTATCTTTTATACCCTATTTGGCTCCCTCCCTCTTTTAATAAGCCTAATAGCCTTAAGTTTTTCCAGTCTCTCTCTTTCAATACCAAAAGTAGAGTTAATTTGGGCTCCTGATTACTCCCTGCCCTCCTTAACAGCATGATGGAGACTCTCTATTTTAGCCTTTTTAGTAAAGATGCCTATTTATGGCTTCCATTTATGACTACCAAAGGCCCATGTAGAGGCCCCAGTTGCGGGATCAATGATTCTAGCTGCAATACTCTTGAAGTTAGGTGGATATGGCTTAATTCGACTTATCACTCTATTCTCGAATACTTCGCTAAATAAAACCTCTTTGGTCTTAGTAGTTTTTTGTTCTTGGGGGGCCCTCATTACAAGGATGATATGTATACGACAAACCGACCTCAAGGCACTAATTGCCTACTCATCTGTTGGCCACATGAGGATTGTGGCTGCTGGGGTCTTCTCCGAAACCTCTTGGGGCCTAAAAGGAGCTCTTATATTAATGATCGCCCATGGACTAGTCTCTTCCGCCCTATTCTCCTTAGCAAAAACTATCTATGAACGAAGAAAAACCCGAACTCTTGCTATTACTCGTGGCCTAAAGCTGATTCTTCCCCTCTCCACAATTTGGTGATTATTAATGTGCGCAGCCAAATTAGGGCTTCCCCCTTCTCCCAATCTTATTGGAGAAATACTCATAATTTCTTCTTTAATAAACTGATCCATCTGGTTATTGCCAATTGTGGGCTTCTCTACCGTCTTTGGAGCTGTCTACTCTTTAATGATCTTCCAATTATCCCAGCAAGGAGCACCTTCTCCCTTCCTGAACAAAATATCCCTTTCCTTCTCCCGGGAACACCTACTTGCCTCTCTTCATATTTTACCACTTACCTTTATCATTTTTAGCCCAACTTTAACACTAATCACCTGACTAAAGTAGTTTAGAAAAACATCAGCCTGTGGCACTGAAGACGCCAGTTAAACCCTGGCCTTAAGTCCGAAACTTATTGGTTTGTCTTAGTCCTGCTAAGTCTAAAGTCCTGCGGTTCAAATCCGTTGAAGTTTCGATGGTTATAAGCCCCTCCCTATTACTTTCCTCCCTGAACCTTAGAATAATTACCATATTATTTGTAAGTATATTTTTCTTCTCAAAGTCCTACCTATTTAGAGCAGAAAAAACCTGTTCTTCAATAACTAACACAATAGGGGGGACCCTCCACAACAGCCCACTTAAAAAGACGGTTTCATACAGCAGAGGCCCCTTCGCAGTAAAAGTACTTAAGTTATTAGCAACCCTTTCTGTTATCTCTTTAATCCTTGCTCTATTTCTTGATTTTCAGAGAATTAAAATTACCCTCTCACTGTGGTTAAAAAACACCCCCACCAAAATCTCATTAAAATTTATCTACGACCAATACTTTCTAGTATTCCTAAGGGTAGCACTAGTTGTTACTTGGTCTATAATGGAGTTTTCTTACTATTATATGGCAGAAGATGCCAAAAGAACGGCTTTTTTTCGCCTTCTAACCATTTTTCTCTTAAAAATGTTGATTCTAACCTGCTCAAACAGGCTATTCTTAATTTTCTTAGGCTGGGAAGGAGTTGGATTTTTATCCTTCTTACTTATTAGCTGGTGAACCACTCGAAAAGATGCTAGGAGCTCTGCTCTTGAGGCGGTTATCTATAATCGGATAGGAGACATAGGCCTACTTGCCTTTATGGCCATCTCTGCCCTCTTATTTAATTCTTGAAAAATAACAGAAATTATTTCTTTTAGTGTCCCCCACCCAGACTTTCTTCCTTTTTTATTATTTGGATTGGTTCTAGCTGCAGCTGGCAAGTCAGCTCAGTTTGGACTACACCCATGGTTACCAGCTGCAATGGAGGGCCCGACCCCCGTGTCCGCCCTCCTTCACAGCTCAACTATGGTTGTAGCAGGAGTATTCCTCCTTATTCGAACGAGGGAACTATTTTTGCCTAGCCCTTCTGCCCAAACAGCGGTTTTATTGCTCGGTGGCACTACTGCTCTCTTTGCGGCCTCTACTGCCATAGCCCAACACGACATAAAGAAGATTATTGCCTACTCTACAACAAGCCAACTGGGCCTAATGGTTACAGCCATAGGAATCGGACAACCTTTACTTGCTTTCTTTCATATCTGCACCCATGCTTTTTTTAAGGCAATGCTTTTCCTTTGTTCAGGGAGGGTCATTCACTCCCTAGAAGACGAACAAGATCTGCGCAAGATGGGGGGGCTAAGATCCCTCCTTCCGGTAACCTCCGCCTGCCTAGCCCTTGGAAGACTTGCCCTAATGGGCACCCCATTCTTAGCAGGGTTTTATTCCAAGGATCTGATTCTAGAAGCTGCTGGAGCCAGCACCCTAAAAACCCTTGGACTAACCCTAGGACTCATAGCAACACTTCTTACTGCCGCCTACAGCTTCCGAATTATCTTCTTTTGCTTTTCGCTAAACCCCTCCCTTGCCCCCCTTTCTCCAATTGGAGAAGAGAACCCCAACCTGGGAAAAGCCCTTTTACGCCTCTCAGGAGGCACCATAATAAGCGGGTGGTTCTTTGCAAACTTCATTTTTGTAACCCCCTCTTTCAATGTCCCACTGGCCATAAAGGGCCTACCTCTTATCGTAACGGTTATTGGTCTTACTGTCTTATTTGTGGCTCTATACTTTCTTGTTACTAGATTAGGCAATGGCAAAACACACACCACCCTTGTCTCTCAATGGTTTTTCGTCGATTTACTTCACTCTTTGTTCACCTCATTTTTATTTTTAATCTCCTTATTCCTCTCCACGCGAACCTTAGACCGCGGATGAAGAGAAGAGATAGGCCCACAGGGAATAACAAAGGCCTCTGCCACTATCTCCAAGGTTAACCAGTTAAGACAGAGTGGACTTATAAAGCGGTATCTCTCTTCCTCAATTCTCTCACTTACAACGATAGTTCTCCTAGGGGTATTAATCACATCATAACTAAATAGCACGGATTATTGTGTTTTCTATTCCGCGAGAGATTATTAGAGCTCCCACTAAGGCCACTAAAAGAATAAATACCCCTAGGACTACAAGCACACCCCCCTCATTATAGAAGGTTCCTCTACCTATTAATCTCTCTCCGCTGATAAAACAATGAAAACTTTTTTTAAGCTCCTCGAAATTATCAAAAGACAGAAAGACCCAAGACGAGAAAAATAATGATAGACCCAGCACCTCCCCTAAGTTACTAACCGAAGGAAAGCGTTCTGCTGAGATTGCCCTAGAATACGCAAACACTACCAACATTCCTCCCATATAAACTAAGAGAAGCACCAAGGCAATGAAAGACCCACCAAGTAGACTTAGTACCACGCAACCAGAGACTGAGACAACAACCAGGCCAAGCGCCGAATAATAAGGAGACAAACTGTAGAAGACCAAAGTCCTCCCAACAAGCATAAAAACAAGGGACAGATACACCATCATTAGTTATATATAGTAAATGATTATGGCAGCTCCGTTACGAAAGGAACACCCAATTTTCCGCATTTTAAAAAGGACCTTTGTTGATCTACCACTTCCCTCTAACCTCTCTATCTGATGAAAATTTGGCTCCTTGCTTGGACTGTGTCTTATAATACAAATTTTAACTGGACTATTTCTGGCTATGCACTACACTGCAGATATCACCCTCGCCTTCTCATCTGTAAGACACATTTGCCGAGATGTCAACTATGGCTGATTACTCCGAAAAATCCACGCCAAAGGCGCTTCCCTTTTTTTTATTTGTATGTATTGTCACATAGGCCGTGGGCTATACTATGGCTCCTATAAAAAGACGGAAACATGAAACATTGGAGTCATACTATTTCTAGTTACAATACTTACAGCATTTATGGGGTACGTATTGGTCTGAGGCCAGATGTCTTTTTGGGCCGCTACCGTAATAACTAACCTGGTTTCAGCTGTTCCTTACGTGGGAATAACTATCGTACAATGGCTATGAGGGGGATTCTCAGTAGACAACGCCACACTAACCCGATTTTTTGCTTTCCACTTTCTTTTTCCCTTTATCATTGCCGCCCTGGCTATTATCCACCTTCTTTTCCTCCACAATAGGGGGGCTAGAAACCCAGTAGGACTAAAAAGCAAATACGACAAGGCTCCTTTCCATATCTACTACACCACAAAGGACACAGTAGGGTTTATTCTACTAATCATAGCATTATTTAGCCTGGCTCTGCTATTTCCTGGTGCCCTAAAAGACCCAGAAAATTTTATCCCTGCAAACCCTCTTGTTACCCCACCACACATTCAACCAGAGTGATATTTTCTCTTCGCCTACGCCATCCTTCGCTCTATACCCAACAAGTTAGGCGGAGTGATTGCACTAGTGGCAGCAATACTGGTCCTCTTTCTTATGCCCCTCCTAAAAACGTCTAAGAAAGATTCTAACTCTTTTCGTCCACTTTCCCAGACGACATTTTGACTTTTGGTAGCAACCTTCCTTGTCCTAACTTGGATAGGCAGACAACCGGTTGAATATCCATTTGTCCTTGTTGGACAAGTGGCTTCAACCGTCTATTTCGCCATATTTATTTTTGTCTTTCCACTTATCTCCTCCTTAGAAAATAAGATAATTTTCTCCTA